CATAAGGAATTCGAACAACTGCTTCAAATACAGTATCCGGAAGTACTGCTTGTGGAACCTCAATATCAACAGGTTTTTTAGCTAAATGGCAATTGGCACATACTATACGCCCAGTTGCTTCTCGTGGATTTTCATAACCGTTCTGTGCAAAAATGGGATATGCATTTGAAAGAGATGCCTGACTCATTATAAAAATGTTAATAATTATGAGCAATACGGAAAAAGATCGAGTAATTTCCTTCTTTATCCCAGAAAAGGTATTTGTTTGCATGGTTCAATGATCCCGACAATTTCTACAACTACAATATAAAATAAAGAATTAATAAATGAGGTAGGTCCTTAATGTAAAATTCCCTATCTTTATATATATATGATATGATTTTTTTTGTACTGGAAAAAAAAATAGGTAGGAGGAGAATCCCTTGATGAATATGTACAAAGAGAAAGATTAAGCACTCTTTTTTTTATTTTAGAATGCTTTCTTGATGTAAATAAAATGAAATAAAAAAGAAACATGATCATTGGCTTAAAAAAAGTAGATCGTTTTTCAGTCATTCATTGAGTGAGTGATAAATCACTACAAGTGACGGGGATACACGATTTAAATAACGGAATATCCAATATTTAAAAATTGTATCTAAAATAACTGGAAAAGTGGAAACAAGACCAGATAGAATTTGATCATTATGAACAAATCCAAAATCTTTGTATACAGAGCCAATCATTAGTTCCCAACCATGAGGCGAATGGAATCCGATACATAAATCAGTTACTAAAAGAATCGAAAACGCTTTGATTGTGTCGTTTAAGTTATATAGTAATTCCTGAAGCCAAGAGTTAAGAATTACAATTTTTTCATTCTCATTACCCAGAAGAATGGAAGAACCGATTAAAAGAACGAAAGAAATGATGTTTGTTGAGAAGTGGAAAATGGAATGAATATAATCCGCATTATGCATCTTGATCAATTGAATCGTTTCTTTGTAGATTTCGATATGAATTTTTAGATGTGTCGTCTTCGAATCTTCCTTTATCATTTCCTCCAACAGGAGGACTTCCTCTAATTCTATCAATTTTTCTAGAAGACTCCATTCTTGAATTTCATTCAAAAAATGTTCGGATTGTCTCGTATTCCACCAATTTATAACCCAAGATTCAAGACATTTATTAAAAAAGATAGAGATCCACCAGGGCAAAAACACAATAGATACAAGATATAGAATGTGAATAAAACCTTTTTTTTCCATTTTTCATCTGTGAATTTTGTTAATTAATCCACTCCTCATTCAACGCTAAACTAAGATCTAATATTTCGATCAAGTTCGAGATTGACATTCAAGCCTATGAAAAAGTCCCTGTTTTTTTGTTTCAGCGATTCGTCTTTGAATATCGAAAGAAGAATAAATAGTCGAAGAAGAATAGTTCCATATTTTGAATGAAATCAAAATACGTAATGACTGGAAAAGCATCTTTTTATTATTTCTTATTCTTCATTATTCAAAAAATATGGACTAAAAAAGAAATAAAATTGATTGATTCCGACATTCTTTTTTTATAGGATGAATCTTTTTTTTTCGATTTGTTACTGAATGGAGTTGGGTGGATTTCAATTATTATACAATCAAAATAGCTTTAGTTCGTTCGAATGAACGCTCTAAAAAAAATCATAGATTTAAAAAAAAATTATTATTTATTATATATATTATTATTAGTGTGATAGAAAAAATGAGATTCCTTCTCATTTTCCTTCTGCTTAGAAAATGAACATATTTCAGTTCATTTCTATTGGAACACGCAAGAAAGAGGCCAATTCTGCGGCTTTTTGTTCAATTTCTCGTGGAGTCAAATTTTCATCTGTACGAATAATAAAGGGAATTTCCATTTGGCCTCTTAATTCCATATAAAAAAGAGCACGACGAGTATAAAGACCCTCTTGCACTTCGATTCGGATGGACTGAATATCTTTCAGAAGGAATCGGAATAAGATGCGACGATTTTTTCCCGGAAATCCCCAACGAAAAAGACACACGATTCCTTTTTTTCTATCGAATCGATCATAACCACTACCCACATTCCATGAAATTGTGCACCACAAATAAGAGCTAAGAAATAGACCTGCAATCCCATATAAAGACATCACGATGCCCTGTGGAAAAAATTTTATTTGCTGATACGGAAATAAAGATATCAAATTCCTACCAAGATAACTGGAAGTTCCAACCCATATGAATCCTAATGAACCGAAAAAAAGAATCAAGGCCCAAGAGAAATTAATTTTGTTTCGGGAACCTGTTATAAGTTCTATCCATATACGTTCTGATCGCCAATTCATACTACAATCGACTTGTTTTGTTAGCATTTGATTAGAGAGAATAACCCAAATGAATTAAATTTTCTTCCTATTACTAAATATTTGTGTAATCCAAGTCGTATAAGAAAACGATAGGTATTCAAAAAATGAATGAGATGGGGTCCTACACATGAGTCTAAACAATATTAT